AAAAAAACGTTCGATTTTTTAGCATTGAAAAATTTAATGACAAATTCAATAGAGTTTTTTAGGCCTTTTTTTGGGGGCACTTTTAGGGTATGTATCATATATATATATATATATATATATATATAATGCGGATGGCTAACCCATATCTCAACTTGTTAGTCTGGGCGCTCTCGAGCCTTCCTTGCTTTCGGGGTTTGACAAGGAGAACAGGATTTGCTGAGCGTAGGGGGTAAGGGGGTTTGTCGCGTGAAAACCGAAGAGGGGGGCATCTATAACAGGGTAAGTTGAAGAAAGACAGATACGTTATGCACTTGATATAGTCTAATGTAATTCTTCAGTTATGTCTTTTAATCAGTAACCTAATTTTCCCATGCAAGGAAATGTACAACCTTGATATATTACTTGAGCCTGCACTCTGAAATGTAAGTGAAAGGCTACCAAAAAAAAGAACCTTATGCATATAAAAGAATGCCCGGCATGTGGGGTAATGAGGAGTATGTAATTACACCAAGAATCAGATGCAAGGATACCTCAAAAATAGTGGATTAAACATGCCATGCCCGTGACAGGGGAATCAGATGCAAGGAATAAATAATAGATTACCACCCTCCATAATATGTCCCTGATTCTATCATGAATAATATGCCTTACAGGACAAGGTTGGTGGTCTCTTACTGAATTAAGATTATCTTGGTAAATCGTAGTTAGTTATTTCAAGGAAAATGTTGAGTGCGATATTTAGGGAAATAACCTATAACCCGGGTTAAGATAAATTATTTCTGAGTTTTAATATTTTGCTTTTATACGTCTTAGACGTTAGTACTTGCTTTTAGGTTAATATAAATGAATGGTGATAATACATATATAGTCCTAGTATATTGCATATTTTAGCTTTATGCACATCTTAGTTGCTAGTACTTGCTTTTAAGTTAATATAAATGATTAAATCTCGCGCACAGGCGCCGGAACCGCGGTTATATCGCCATGATGGGCCGCCAGCGCCTGGTTTTGGGTCCGGTTACAGGGCTAAAATTTGCTCTCCGGCGCGGCGGCGCGCCTATATAGCCATACTGGGCCATGCCGACATTAATAATTTTGAAGCCCGGGCTTTGGGAGCCAGGGGTGGGAGTTAAAATCTCCTTTTTTTGGGCGCTAGGAGAAAGTTTAACCCTCGATCTTCGGATTACAAGACCGATGCTTTAAAATTAAGCTACTGAGGCAAGCTCATTTCAATGCTTTATTCTCGGCTCAACCTGCAAGTGGGGTAAGAAGAAGGAATAATGCGAAGTATAGGATTGAGGCGACTTGGCCAATAATAATGTATGGATGTTCTACAGGTATACCTCCAATTCATGTCAAAATAAGTATATCTGCTACGAGGGCCCAGAATAAAGCATAGGTGATAAGCCGGAAGATTAATCCTCGTTGTTTTGAGGTGTGCAGGACAAGGACTACTAATAATACTAGAATACTGAATAACAGTGCTAAAACTCCTCCAAGCTTATTCGGGATAGACCGCAGAATAGCATAAGCAAATAAAAAATACCACTCGAGTTGGATGTGTGGTGGGGTAACCAGGGGGTTTGCAGGGGTGAAGTTTTCTAGGTCGCCAAGCAGGGTAGGGGAGAATAGTGTCAGGGATACGAGAGCCAATAACATTAAGACGAAACCAAGAAGGTCTTTGTAGGAGAAGTAGGGGTGGAAGGAGATTTTATCTGCGTCGGAGTTTAGTCCGGCGGGGTTGTTTGAGCCTGTCTCGTGTAGAAATAATAGGTGGAGAATAGTGGCACCAGCGATAACAAATGGGAATAGGAAGTGGAAGGCAAAGAATCGTGTTAGCGTTGCGTTATCTACTGAGAAGCCCCCTCAGATCCATTGTACGAGGGAATCGCCTATGTAGGGTACTGCTGACAGAAGATTTGTAATAACAGTGGCACCTCAGAAGGATATTTGACCCCATGGGAGAACATAACCTACAAAGGCTGTTATTATGACGAGGAGAAGTAGGACGACGCCAATATTTCAGGTCTCCTTATATAGGTAGGACCCATAGTAGAGGCCTCGGGCGATATGCATATAAATACAGATGAAGAAAAATGATGCTCCGTTGGCATGTATGTTTCGAATAAGCCAGCCGTAGTTGACGTCTCGGCAAATGTGTGTGACGGACGAAAATGCGGTTGAGATGTCAGAGGTGTAATGTATTGCTAGAAATAATCCGGTAAAGATTTGGGTAATTAAGCATAATCCTAGTAGGGACCCAAAGTTTCATAGTGCAGAGATATTTGATGGTGTTGGGAGGTCGACTAGTGCGTGATTAGCGATTTTTATTAGGGGGTGGGTCTTCCGTAGGCTTGCCATTATTGTTCCTGTAGTTGAATCACAACGTTGGCTCTTCAAGTCACTAGTTTCGGTTAAAGTCCGAGCGGGAACCATGACTTTTCTTTTGTGCTTCTTATTAATAGCCTTGATTGTGGGATTGATTGCTGTTGCGTCTAATCCTACTCCTTATTTTGCTGCTCTAGGGTTGATAGTGGCGGCTGGGGTCGGATGCGGGGTGTTGATTGGGAATGGAGGGTCCTTCTTATCCCTAGTTCTTTTCCTAATCTATTTAGGGGGGATACTTGTAGTGTTTGCCTATTCAGCAGCGTTGGCCGCTGAGCCTTTCCCTGAGGCTTGAGGAAGTCGTTCGGTAGCAGGATACGTCTTGGTATACTTGCTAGGGGTCATATTTACAGGTGGGTCATTTTGAGGGGCATGGCATGAGGGTTCCTGGACAGCTGTTGATGAGTTAAAAGAGTTCTCTGTGCTACGGGGGGATGTTGGGGGTGTGGCTATAATATATTCTTTTGGAGGGGTCATGTTAGTTATTTGTGCTTGGGTATTGCTTTTAACCCTACTTGTTGTGTTAGAGTTAACTCGGGGTTTAAGTCGTAGTACACTTCGAGCGGTTTAAATAAAAATTAAGGCAACTGCTAAGATTAGTGTTAAAAGGAAGATTGTTAAAAACTTCTTGATTGTGCCTCGTGAGATATTGGTTACTATTTGTGCTAAAATTATTTGGGTGAGAGTGATTGACTTTGAGCCCGCAATTTTAAGTCAGGTTTGGTCGAATTTAGTAGCGGCTGATTGTCMTAGGACAAGGCTGGCTTTCGGGGAGAGTCGGTGTATTAACGAAGGGAAGTATCCTAGTATATTTGAGAAGTGGTGAAGGGAGTTCTTGTATGTAGTTTTATATGGATTATTAGTTTTGGCTGCAAGTTCCATAGCTATAAGAAGGCCAATAATACCTACTGCCAAGGCTGCCACTTTTAGGGGAGTGGTTATGGTCATAATTGGTGTTTTTATAGGTAGGAAGTTGGAGGTAATAATAAGCCCCGCAATAATGCTTCCCCCAGCAAGTCGCTTAACGGGTTTAATCATGAGTGGGTTACCTTCACTGATAGGGGATAGTGGTAGGAACCGTGGGGACCCCAGAGTAACGAAGTATACGAGACGGAAGCTGTAGACTGCAGTAAAGGATGTGGCAACAAGTGTGAGGACCAGGGCGCAGGCGTTAAGATAGGAAGTGTTAAGGGCTTCAATAATAGCGTCTTTTGAGAAGAATCCGGCGAGAAATGGGGTGCCTGCTAGTGCCAGGCTTCCAATTGTAAGGCAGGTTGAGGTGATAGGCAGGAGTTTATGGAGGCCGCCCATTTTTCGAATGTCTTGTTCATCATTTAGGCTATGGATAATTGAGCCTGAGCAAAGAAATAGTATGGCTTTGAAGAATGCGTGTGTACAAATATGGAGGAACGCTAACTGTGGTTGGTTCAATCCAATTGTAACTATCATGAGGCCAAGTTGACTCGATGTTGAGAAGGCGACAATTTTCTTGATGTCATTTTGGGTTAGTGCGCAAGTGGCGGTGTATAAGGTGGTAAGTGCCCCTAGACATAAGCAGCCGGATAGCGCTAGCTTGTTAGTTTCTATTAGTGGGTGGAGACGAATTAGTTGAAAGATGCCCGCGACGACCATAGTGCTGGAGTGGAGTAGCGCAGATACTGGTGTTGGGCCTTCCATGGCTGATGGAAGTCATGGGTGCAGACCAAATTGGGCTGATTTTCCTGCTGCTGCGAGGATGAGTGCAATTAGGGGGGTAGTTAAATCGTGGTTTTTTGATAGTGCAAAGATTTGTTGTATTTCTCAAGAGTTTAGATTCATGGCAAATCAGGCTATGGCTAGAATTAGTCCGATATCTCCTACACGGTTGTAAACCACGGCCTGGAGGCTTGCGGTGTTGGCATCTGCTCGGCCATGTCATCAGCCAATGAGTAAGAAGGACATAATGCCTACTCCTTCTCAGCCGATGAATAGCTGAAATAGGTTATTTGCTGTAACGAGAATGATCATGGCCACTAAGAATAGTAGTAGGTATTTGAAGAATCGGTTCATGTTAGGATCGGAGTGCATATATCATAGTGCAAACTCTAAGATAGATCAGGTTACAAAAAGGGCGATAGGGGGAGTAAAAATAAGGGAGTAGTGATCAAATTTAAAGCTAATGTTGACATCAAATACTTGTGTATTTATTCATTGCCAGTTTGTAGTAATATTCTCTGCCCCCTGGCCTAAATAAATCGTGAGTGGCACTAGACTTATGAAGAATGCAGTGCTAACGGCATTTTTTACGTAGGTGTTTGCTCAGTCAGGTTTTTGGGGAGTTGGGCTGAGTGTTATTAGCAGAGGTAAGATAAGGATTGTGACAATTAAAAGGAATGAGGAGGATATGATTAGGGCTGTTAAGGTCATAGCTTCCGCTTGGATTTGCACCAAGAGTTTTTGGTTCCTAAGACCAACGGATGAGCTGTTATCCTTCAGAAGCGCGCAAAGAAGCCGAGGATTTTAACCCTTGGGGATAAGTATTAGCAGTACTTATTGATTTCTGTCCTTCCTTGGTGAGTAAGGGGGTTTTAACCCCTGTTTCCAGAATCACAATCTGATGTTTTGGTTAAACTATACTTACTAGTAACATCACCCTCACATAAGTTCTGGTTTTGTTACTAGGAGAATTACTGGGATGAAGTGAAGGACCATTAGTAGGTGTTCTCGGGTGTGGAATGGTAAAAGTTTCAGGATGTGGTGTGGTGTTGGGCCACGTTGAGATATTAGGAACATGTATAGGGAATAGGCTGCAGTGATCAATGTCCCTAATCCGGTAAGAGCAATGGTCCAGGGGGATCAGCTAAAGAGAGTCGTGATAATTATAAGTTCTCCTATCAAGTTAGGGAGTGGGGGGAGTGCTAGGTTGGCTAAGTTTGCAATGAACCACCAGACTGCTGTTAATGGGAAAATTACCTGTAGGCCCCGGGCGAGAATTATGGTTCGGCTGTGGGTTCGCTCATAGGCTGTGTTGGCTAAGCAGAATAGTATTGAGGATACCAGGCCATGGGCAATTATAAGGATAATTGCCCCTGTGAACCCTCAGGGGGTTTGGATTAAAATTCCGCCTGCTACGAGGCCCATGTGGCTAACAGAGGAGTAGGCAATTAGCGATTTGAGGTCAGTCTGCCGTAGACAGATTGAGCCTGTCATGATAATGCCTCAAAGTGCTAAAATAATAAATGGGTAAATTAGTTCTTTAGAGAGTGGGTTAAGCATTATCATCATTCGTATTAAGCCGTATCCCCCCAGTTTCAGCAGAATCGCTGCTAGAACTATAGACCCTGCAACGGGGGCCTCTACGTGTGCCTTAGGTAATCAGAGATGTACGCCATAAAGGGGCATTTTTACTAAGAAGGCAATTACGCAGCCTGCTCATCAGATTTTATGGCTTCAGGAATTTATAAGTATTAGAGGTGAATACTGGATAATTAGTAGGGACAGAGTACCTGCAGATTGTTGTAGGAGGAGCAGGGCTACTAAGAGGGGAAGAGACCCGGCTAGTGTGTAGAATAAAAAATAGGTACCTGCGTTGAGGCGTTCGGTTTGATTCCCTCAGCGGGTAATAATAATAAGGGTGGGGATGAGAGTGGCCTCAAACATGATGTAGAACATAATGATTTCTGTGGCGCCGAAGGCCATAATTAAGAAAGCTTGTAGTGAGGTGAGAAGTGTGATGTATAGTCGTTGACGTGCAATGGGCTCTGGGTTAATGTGATTTTGGCTAGCCAAAATTATTCAGGGGAGGAGTCAGCATGTAAGGACCAGAAGAGGGGCTGATAACAGGTCAGTGGCTAGGTAGCCGTTGGATGAAGTTCACCCAGCTTCTGAGGCTCAGCTAAATCATGTGAGGCTTGCTAGGGCGATTAAGAGGCTATGGGTAGCACTTACTGTCCACAACCACTTGGGGGAGGCCAGTCAAATTATTGGGAATATTATAATTGTAGGGATTAAAACTTTTAGCATTGTAAAAGATTAAGGTTTTGCAGGCGGTCGGTGCCATGGGTGCGAGCTGTGGCTACTAGGAGTGCAAGGCCCGTACTTGCTTCACAAGCGGAAAAGGCTAGTAGAAGTATAGGGGCGGTAGAGAAGCTTGTGGACTCAAATTGTAGTGTTCAGAGGGCTAGTGCAATAAATAGGGATAATATCATACCCTCTAAGCAGAGTAGTGCGGAGAGCAGATGTGTTCGATGGAATGCTAGTCCTATAAGGCCTAGAATAAATGCGGAGGTAAAGCTGAAGTGTACTGGTGTCATAAGGGGGCCGTGGACTCAAACCACAATCTTCTGAGCCGAAATCAGAGGTCTTGTTTAGACTAGCCTCCTATTCTGCTCATTCTAGGCCCCCTTGGGTTCATTCATAAATTAGTCCAAGGGTTAAGAGGATCAGGACTGTGGTGGCTCAAAAGAATGTTCCGGCTGGGTTGTGGAGTTGATCGCCCCATGGTAGAGGGAGGAGGAGTGCAATTTCTAGGTCAAACAAAAGGAATAGGATTGCCACTAGAAAGAACCGTAAGGAGAATGGTAATCGGGCTGATCCAAGCGGGTCGAATCCGCACTCATAAGGGGAAAGTTTCTCCGCATCAGGGGTTATTTGTGGTAGCCAGAAAGATAGGACTGCTAGGATTGACGATAGGGCTATGGTGATAATTAAAATGGTTGTAATTAAGTTCATTATCTTTCCTTGGGGTCTAACCAAGACTAAATGATTGGAAGTCACTTGTACAAACTTTAATACTAGAAAGATATGAGCCTCATCAATAGATTGATACGTAAAGGAATAATCACACTACGTCTACAAAGTGTCAGTATCAAGCTGCGGCTTCGAAGCCGAAGTGGTGTTCAGATGTAAAGTGGTATTGGATTTGGCGGAGAAGACACACGGCTAGGAAGGTTGAGCCAATAATGACATGTAATCCGTGGAACCCCGTGGCCACAAAGAATGTTGAGCCGTATACTCCGTCCGCGATTGTGAAAGGTGCTTCATAATACTCCATGGCTTGGAGGGCAGTGAAATAGAACCCTAGCAGGATCGTAAGTGTAAGGGATTGAATAGCTTGTTTCCGTTCACCCTCTATAATGCTGTGGTGGGCTCATGTAACGGTTACCCCAGATGCTAATAGTACGGCTGTATTGAGGAGGGGTACTTCAAAGGGATCTAAGGTAGTGATTCCGGTAGGGGGCCAGCACCCCCCCAGTTCAGGTGTTGGGGCCAGGCTTGAGTGGTAGAAGGCTCAGAAGAAGCCTAGGAAGAAGAATACTTCAGAAGTAATAAATAGGATTATCCCATATCGTAGCCCCTTTTGCACTGGTGGTGTGTGGTGGCCTTGGAAGGTTCCTTCTCGGATGACATCACGTCATCACTGAAACATTGTAAGAAGGAGGAGAATTAACCCTAGAGTTATTAATGTTAAGGAGTGGAAGTGAAACCAGATTGCTAGGCCAGATGTCATTAGTAAGGCACCGATGGCTCCGGTTAGTGGTCATGGGCTAGGATCAACCATATGATATGCATGTGCTTGGTGGGCCATTAAATGTTTTCTTGCATATAGAGGCTTAAGAGTAATACAAAGACGTAGGCTTGAATCATTGCTACTGCAACCTCAAGGAGCGTTAAAAGGAGGAGGACGGCAGCCGTAAGGAATGCTACGGCTGGCATTATAGGTAGAAGAACAAATACGGCTGTAGCGATGAGTTGAATGAGAAGGTGACCTGCAGTTAAGTTGGCTGTGAGTCGGACCCCTAGGGCTAGTGGCCGGATAAGTAGACTAATTGTTTCGATAATGATTAGCACAGGGATAAGAGGGATAGGGGTTCCTTCGGGCAGTAGGTGTCCAAGAGCAACCGTTGGCTGGTTTCGTATGCCAATAATAACTGTGGCAAGTCATAGTGGTAGAGCAAGTCCTATATTTAAGGATAACTGTGTTGTAGGAGTGAAGGTATATGGTAGGAGACCTAATACATTAATAGTGATAAGGAATAGTATCAGTGAGGTAAATATTAGGGCTCATTTATGTCCTCCCGTATTTAAGGGTATTAGTAATTGATTAGTGAAGCGGTTAATAAATCATGCCTGAAGTGTGGTGAGCCGGCTATTTATTCAGCGAGATGAGGGGGTTGGAAATAGTACTCATGGGAGTGCGATTGCAATGGCAATAAGTGGGATTCCTAGGAAATAAGGGCTTGCAAACTGGTCGAAGAAGCTTACTATCATGGTCAGTTTCAGGAGTCGGTTTTATGTTTTTCTTCACTTATTGGGGTTGGCTCATTAGGTGCCAAATGGTTTAAAACTTTGGTCGGAATAATAGTAAGGAAAATAAATCATGAAAATACCAGGATTGCAAATCAAGGGGCAGGGTTGAGCTGAGGCATGTCACTGGGGGTGGTCGGTAGGCACCAAACTTTGGCTTAAAAGGCCAACGCTTTGTCCAATAATTAGCTTCCCAGTGAGGCGTCCTCTAATATAAGTGTGGATCAGCTCTCGAAATGTTCTAGTGGGACGGCTTCAACCACAATGGGCATAAAGCTGTGGTTGGCGCCGCAAATTTCAGAGCATTGTCCGTAGAAAACACCTGGTCGTGAGGCAATAAAGGCAGTTTGGTTTAACCGTCCAGGCACTGCATCTATTTTTACACCGAGAGATGGGATAGCTCAGGAGTGCAATACGTCCTCGGCGGACACCAGGATACGAATGGGTGATTCTATCGGTACAACTATTCGATGGTCCGTTTCTAGAAGTCGAAATTGCCCTGGCGTAAGATCTTGAGTGGGGGTTATGTACGAGTCAAATCCTAGGTCTTCATAGTCTGTATATTCGTAGCTTCAATATCACTGATGTCCTATGGCTTTAATTGTTAGGTGAGGGTCATTAACCTCATCTATAAGGTATAAAATGCGAAGGGAAGGAAGAGCAATTAATACCAGAATAACTGCCGGTAAGACTGTTCACACAATCTCGATTTCTTGGGAGTCTAGGATGTACTTGTTAGTGAGTTTAGTTGAAACTATTGCGACAATGATGTAAAGCACTATTGTGCTAATTAAAAACACAATCATTAGAGCGTGGTCGTGAAAGTGAAGGAGTTCCTCCATGACGGGTGATGCTGCGTCTTGGAATCCTAGTTGGGCGGGGTGTGCCATAAAATACAAGACATGCAGGAGTTTAACCTGCGATTTTACCTCGACAAGGTGATGTAATATGCATATTTTACTAATGTCTCTGAAAGAAAGTGACAGAGTGGTTATGTGACTGGCTTGAAACCAGTATATGGGGGTTCGATTCCTCCCTTTCTCGTTAGTTTGATTGAACTTGGACAAATGCTGGCTCCTCAAATGTATGATATGGGGGAGGACAGCCGTGTAATCATTCTACGTTCGTCATAGTTAGCTCTACTGAGGAGACTTCTCGTTTGGCGGTGAAGGCTTCTCATAAAATAAATAAGAACATAATTACCGCTACTAGTGAGACGAGTGAGCCAATGGATGATACTGTGTTTCATAGGGCGTAAGCATCTGGGTAGTCAGAATACCGTCGTGGCATTCCTGCTAGACCTAGGAAATGTTGTGGGAAGAATGTGAGGTTCACACCAATGAACATTACAGCAAAGTGGATTTTTGTTCAAGTATCGTTTAGAGTGTATCCTGAAAATAATGGGAATCAGTGAACAAATGCTGCCATAATAGCGAAGACAGCGCCTATTGATAATACGTAGTGGAAGTGGGCAACAACATAGTATGTATCGTGGAGAACAATGTCAAGTGAGGAGTTAGCAAGAACAATCCCTGTTAGTCCCCCGACGGTAAATAGGAAAATAAAGCCTAGGGCTCACAGTAGAGGAGTCTCTCACTTAATTGAGCCCCCGTGGAGTGTGGCAAGTCAGCTGAACACTTTAACACCAGTTGGGATGGCAATAATTATTGTTGCAGACGTAAAGTAGGCACGGGTGTCTACGTCTATACCGACAGTGAATATGTGATGGGCCCAGACAATAAATCCTAGAAGACCAATGGCTATCATGGCTCAAACTATTCCTATATAACCGAATGGTTCTTTTTTGCCTGCGTAGTAGGCTACAACGTGTGAGATAATTCCGAACCCGGGTAAAATAAGAATGTAGACCTCTGGGTGGCCGAAGAATCAAAATAAGTGTTGGTACAGAATAGGGTCACCTCCCCCTGCGGGGTCAAAGAATGTAGTGTTAAGGTTACGGTCAGTGAGGAGTATAGTAATTCCTGCAGCTAGGACGGGTAGTGAAAGTAGCAGAAGGACGGCAGTTACAAGTACGGCCCATACGAAGAGAGGTGTTTGGTATTGAGAGATTGCTGGGGGTTTTATATTAATAATTGTAGTGATGAAATTCACTGCTCCTAGAATTGAGGATACCCCTGCTAGGTGTAGAGAGAAGATTGTGAGATCTACTGAAGCCCCTGCGTGAGCCAGGTTACCGGCAAGTGGGGGGTACACAGTTCATCCTGTCCCAGCCCCAGCTTCGACACCAGAAGAAGCTAATAGCAATAAGAATGATGGGGGTAAGAGTCAGAAGCTTATGTTGTTTATTCGTGGAAATGCTATATCAGGTGCCCCGATCATTAGGGGCACAAGTCAGTTTCCGAACCCACCAATAAGAATTGGTATTACTATAAAGAAAATTATTACAAAGGCATGAGCAGTAACGATAACATTATAGATCTGGTCGTCACCTAGAAGTGAGCCAGGTTGACTTAATTCAGCTCGAATAAGGAGGCTTAAAGCAGTTCCCACTATCCCGGCTCAGGCACCAAATACTAAATAAAGGGTACCAATGTCTTTGTGATTTGTAGAAAAGAATCAGCGCGTAATTGCCACAGGTAGGGTAGCCGAGTGTTTAGGCGGTGGGTTGTAGCCCCGAAGACAGAGGTTTGAGTCCTCTTCCTACCAAGCCCCGTGGTGGATTGTCCACGTTGGATTGCAAATCCAGAGACGCAGAGTAAGATCCTGCCGGGGCTTTCCCGCCTTACCCGGCTAACGGCGGGAAAGTAGATGGATGCTCGCTGGCTTGAGCGCTTAGCTGTTAACTAGGAGTTTGTAGGATCGAGGCCTTCCCATCTAGAAAGGCCTTAGTTTAACAAAAACATTTGATTTGCACTCAGAAGATGCAAGATAAACTCTTGTAGGTCTTATCAGGGGCTAGAAGATTTTCACTTCTGCTTAGAGCTTTGAAGGCTCTTGGTCTAATGCTATCCTAAGCCCCTAAAGGAGAAGTGTTATGGTAGGAGTAATGGGTAAGAGACCTAACGCTATCACAGTGGATAAGGCTAGGGGGATGGAGACTTGGGTTGTTTGGGTTCGTCAGGGGGTGGTTGTGGTAGCAGTATTAGGGGAGATGGTAAGAGTTATTGCATAGCAGAGTCGTAGATAGTAGTAGAGACTGATTAGGGCAGCAGGGGCCATAACGGTTGCAGTGAGGGGGAGGCCCTGTTTTGCTAACTCTTGTAAGATCAGTCATTTTGGTATGAATCCAGTGAGGGGAGGGAGGCCCCCAAGAGATAGTAATACGAGGGCGGCTGTTGCTGTTAGTAGGGGGCTCTTTGATCAAGTGGTTGCTAAGGTGCCAATTTTTGTGGTGTATGATAGCTTTAGTGTGAGGAATGCTGCGGATGTCATTAAAATGTATGTTAGCAGTGCGAGAAAGGTGAGGTGAGGGGCATGTTGAATAACAATGATCATCCAACCTATGTGTGCAATTGAGGAGTAAGCTAGGATTTTTCGTAACTGGGTTTGGTTTAATCCCCCTCACCCTCCGATTAGGGTGGAGATGAGTCCAAGGGCTGTAAGAAGGAGGGGGTCAAATGCTTGGGACGTTTGAATGATTAGGGCAAAAGGGGCAAGTTTCTGTCAGGTAGACAGGATTAGTCCTGTTAATAGGTCTAGGCCCTGTAATACTTCGGGCATTCAAAAATGTATTGGTGCTAGTCCTACTTTGAGGGATAGTGCGGCGAGGGTCATTGTGGTGGCAGCTGGGTCTGATATGTTAGCTATACTTCATTCTCCTGTGATCCATGCGTTAGTTGTGCTTGCAAATAGGATCACGGCGGCTGCCGTGGCCTGGGTAAGGAAATATTTTGTAGTGGCTTCGACTGCGCGAGGGTGGTGATGCTGTGCTATTAGAGGAACAATTGCTAAAGTATTAATTTCCAACCCCATTCAGGCTAGTAACCAGTGTGAGCTGGCAAAGGTGAGGGTAGTTCCTAGGCTAAGGCTGGAGAGAAGCGTAGCTAATACGTAAGGATTCATTGATGGAGGAGGGATTTTAACCGTCATGTTCGGGGTATGGGCCCGAAAGCTTAGTTAGCTGACCCCATCGTAGAAAGTGGTGTAGAGGAAGCACTAAGAGTTTTGATCTCTTGGGTATGGGTTCGACCCCCTTCTTTCTAAGAACTGAGGGGATTTTAGCCCCTGTAAGCCACTCTATCAAAGTGGTCCCTGGGCACTCGGGCACAGTTCCTGTATTATAGCTGGGGGGGAAGGCCTGCTAGTGCAATAGGGAGGGAAACATGTCATAAAACGAGGGCTAGTGTTAGTGGAAGAAAGTTTTTCCATACTAGGTGTATAAGTTGGTCATATCGGAACCGGGGGTAAGAGGCTCGAACCCATAGGAATATTACAGATAGAAGTGCGGCTTTAGTTATGAGTCCAATCGTAGTTAGTTCAGGGATAGTTGGAAAATATGATGTTCCCAGGAACAGTACTGCAGAGAGGGTATTTATTAGAAGGATATTAGCGTATTCGGCGAGAAAGAATAAGGCGAAGGGTCCCGGATACTCTACGTTAAAGCCTGAGACAAGTTCGGACTCACCTTCTGTTAGGTCGAAAGGTGCCCGATTGGTCTCTGCAAGGGTGGAGATATACCACATCGCCGCTAGTGGCCATGCAGGGACGAGTAACCAGATGCTTTCTTGAGCTGTATTAAACGTTTGGAGAGTGTAACCTCCTGAAAAGATGATTACAGAAAGAATGATAAGTCCTAGGCTTACTTCATACGAAATTGTCTGGGCGACGGCCCGCAGGGCTCCGATGAGTGCATACTTTGAATTTGATGCTCATCCTGAGCCAAGGATAGAATAAACTGCAAGGCTGGATAGTGCTAAGATGAACAGAACGCCTAAGTTAAGGTTAATAACTGGGAAGGGCATGGGGATGGGGGCTCAGAGGGTAAGGGCCAGGGTTAGTGCAAGGATGGGGGTTGCAAGGAATAAAAATGGGGATGATGTGGAGGGGCGAACAGGCTCTTTAATGAATAACTTGACGCCATCAGCGATAGGTTGAAGTAGGCCGTAGGGACCCACTACGTTTGGCCCTTTTCGGAATTGCATATACCCTAACACCTTACGCTCAAGCAAGGTTAAGAATGCCACGGCTAATAGGACAGGGACAATATAGGCGAGTGGGTTAATGAGATGGGTTATTAGGATGTCAAGCATGAACTGGGGAGAGGATTTGAACCTCTGGTTTTAAGGGCTTAGGCCTTATGCACTTTACCACGCTCTGCCACCCCAGTATGCCCTTATCTTGGGCGGTAGGGGGTTTGGCCCTCCCTTATTTAATTTATTTGTTTTCATGAGTTAGGGGTGGGGCATGCGTTAAGTATGGGCCCCTCTTTTCCGATCCTTTCGTACTAGGAAAAGTAGCGTTACAGATAGAAACTGACCTGGATTGCTCCGGTCTGAACTCAGATCACGTAGGACTTTAATCGTTGAACAAACGAACCCTTAATAGCGGCTGCACCACCAGGATGTCCTGATCCAACATCGAGGTCGTAAACCCCCTCGTCGATATGGGCTCTGGGAGAGGATTGCGCTGTTATCCCTAGGGTAACTTGGTTCGTTGATCGGCTTTAGCCGGATCATTATTGGTCAGATGTTCTGCGGCTTAAAGATGTTTCTCTTGGCTTTAGGGCCTTAACCCAGTCCACTCGGAGGCTTGCTTTTCCTCCGCGGTCGCCCCAACCGAAGGTAAAGTCTCATGGTCACTAAGTTCTGGCTTTTCACGAAGTTGTTTGACGTGGTTGAGTTTTGTACCTTAAGCTCCAAAGGGTCTTCTCGTCTTGTAGTGTCATACCCGCTTCTGCACGGATAGATCAATTTCACTGACTGGAGGGGGGAGACAGTTAAGCCCTCGTCTAGCCATTCATACAGGTCTCTATTTAAAAGACAAGTGATTGCGCTACCTTTGCACGGTCAATATACCGCGGCCGTTGAACCCGTAGTCACTGGGCAGGCTGGACCTCTTATACTTTATGCTGCAAGAGGCGATGTTTTTGGTAAACAGGCGGGGCTAGTGTTTGCCGAGTTCCTTCCCTCTCTTTTAGTCTTTCCCTTAAGATGCCACTCCAGTGTAGGGTTAACGATTATTTAGTTGTGGGTTTTTCTTGAGGTTTTTGATATTCACAATACCCTCTTTGGTTGGGGTCGTTAAGCTCCAGTGGTGGGTCCGATCTGGCTTACACCTGTGGCGGGAGAAGATCAGGTCTTCTTGTTACTCATTTTAGCATAATCTCACCCATGTGGGCATGGGTCGGCCTAATACAACTAGGGGAGTAAGATTTTTTATCGGGATGGTAAACGTCTTTCTGTCCGAGCTTTAACGCTTTCTGCTTAGATGGCTGCTTTCAGGCCCACCAGAACAGTATATTTTAGTTACTATGATCTTTATCCTCCTGTAAAGGTTGTATCCTTCGTTAAAGGGGCTGTACCCCCTTCAACTAACTCTCGCACGTTTCCATAAGTTTCTTGATGATGTGTTTCTTGATTAAGGGTATGCGAGGCTGAACTTTTATCCATTTCTTAGGCAACCAGCTATCACCAGGTTCGGTAGGTCTGTCACTTCTACCCGGAGCTCTTCCCACTCTTTTGCCACAGAGACGGGTTAGCCCTAAATTTTAGGCTGTCTCGGGGTAGCTCACTTGGTTTCGGGGTGTCAAACTAAAGATCTCTTCGCTTGAGGGTACTGGCTAAATCATGATGCAAAAGGTACAAGGTTTAGTCTTTGTTATTCAGTGCTTATATGGGTTATTTCACTTCTCTTTCAGCTTTCCCTTGCGGTACTCTTTCTATTGCTTCAGTTGAACCCTTTCTGTCTCCCATACTCAGGTAAAAAAATGGTTTAGTTTGTGGGGGTAGGCCCTGTTATGTTATAAATATTGTTAAATTATATAGATAATTAAGCTAGCTGATTGGCTCAGGGTGATCCAATTTGCATGGATGTCTTCTCGGTGTAAGTGAGATGCTTAGCTAGCTCAGCCACGCCCTGAATTTTATCCAAGTGCACCTTCCGGTACACTTACCATGTTACGACTTGCCTCCCCTTGTCATAGCTTTAGTATTAGGTATCTTTACTGCATTTCGACAGGGGAGAGTGACGGGCGGTGTGTACGCGCCTCAGAGCCGGGTTCAAAAGGACACGTTGCTTCCTTTTTACTACTAAATCCTCCTTCAAGCACTATTTCATGTTGCACATCCGTAGTGTTCTATTATAGAAAATGTAGCCCATCTCTTCCCGCTTCGTACGCTACACCTCGACCTGACGTTCTGGGTTGTGCCCATTTTGCTTACTTTTATTGCCTTCACAGGGTAAGCTGACGACGGCGGTATATAGGCTGGGATGGCTAGAAGCGGTGAGGTTTAACGGGGATTATCGGTTCTAGAACAGGCTCCTCTAGGGGGGTCTGAGGCACCGTCAGGTCCTTTGGGTTTCAAGCTAATGCTCGTAGTACCCGGGCGGACGTCTATTGTAGTTGGACGTCTGGGTTTATGACTGAGCATAGTGGGGTATCTAATCCCAGTTTGTTTCTCAGTTTTCGTGGGGTCAGGTGGGCTTTTTTAAAGCTACTTTCGTATACTGGGCTTCAGACTCCTAGAAGCGTATGACAGCCAAAGGGCCATTCGACTTTATTGTTTTACTACCCTTAACCACCCTTTACGCCGTTGTACAATCAACTGGGGCCTCTCGTTTAACCGCGGTGGCTGGCACGAGTTTAACCGGCCCTCTTGGCCCTGACTAAGTCAAGTTTTCACTTATGGCTTAATATTTATCACTGCTGAATTCCCTTGGGGGTGTGGCTAGGCCCGGCGTCTTGGGCTAAAGATTTGTGCCTGATGCCTGCTCCTCGTCCCCGGGCGGGGGATTAAGGGCTTACTCACGGGGATGCGGAGACTTGCATGTGTAAATTGGGTTAGAGCTGATGGTAAGGTCGGGACCATGCCTTTGTGCATGCGGAGCTTTCTAGGGCCCGTCTTAACATCTTCAGTGTTATGCTTTATATTAAGCTACGCTAGC